TGCTTTCTCCATCATGATTATTGTGAAGAGACATCGATCAAAATTAGCCTTGGACAATTTATTTGTGAAAATGTATGTCTATTTAAATACGAACCACACGTAAAAAAATCTGGTCAAATTTTAATTGTTAATGTCGACTTTTTAGTTATAAGATCGGCTAAGTCTTATTTGGCTACTCCTGGAGCAACTGTTCATGGTCATTATGGGAAAATCCTTTACGAAGGAGATACATTAGTTACATTTATATATGAAAAATCGAGATCTGGTGACATAACGCAAGGTCTTCCAAAAGTAGAACAAATCTTAGAAGTGCGTTCGATTGATTCAATATCGATGAACCTCGAAAGGAGAGTTGAAGGTTGGAACGAGCGTATACCAAGAATTCTTGGGATCCCCTGGGGGTTTTTGATTGGAGCTGAGCTAACCATAGCCCAAAGTCGTATCTCTTTGGTTAATAAGATCCAAAAGGTTTATCGATCCCAGGGGGTACAGATCCATAATAGACATATAGAGATTATTGTACGTCAAGTAACATCAAAAGTGTTGGTTTCAGAAGATGGAATGTCTAATGTTTTTTCGCCTGGAGAATTAATCGGATTGTTGCGAGCGGAACGAGCAGGGCGCGCTTTGGACGAATCGATCTGTTATCGGGCAATCTCGTTGGGAATAACAAGAGCGTCTCTGAATACTCAAAGTTTCATATCCGAAGCAAGTTTTCAAGAAACCGCTCGAGTTTTAGCAAAAGCTGCTCTACGAGGTCGTATTGATTGGTTGAAAGGCCTGAAAGAGAACGTTGTTCTGGGGGGGATTATACCTGTTGGTACCGGATTCAAAAAATTTGTGCACCGTTCAAGGCAAGACAAAAACATTTATTTGGAAATCAAAAGAAAAAATCTATTCGAGTTGGAAATGAGAGATATTTTGTTACACCATAGAGAATTATTTTGTTCTTACGCGACAAACAATTTCCATGAGACAAATTTACATGAGACATCAGAACAATCATTTATGCGATTTAATGATTCCTAAGAGCGGATTCATTTTCACTTTAACTATCTTTTAACTATACTGGTCTGATTATTGATTTGGTAATAAATAAAATAAGTAATTAAAAAAATTTATGGTTTGTGCCGTGTATCAATGGTCAATCCCCAGTAGAAGGTTCCATCGGAACAATTATTTATTTCAAGGTACCTCGTCTCTTTGTTAATAATACGAAAAAGAAAAAACAAAAAGGAAGTGTGGGAAAAAATGACAAGAAGATATTGGAACATCAATTTGGAAGAGATGATGGAAGCAGGAGTTCATTTTGGTCATGGTACTAAGAAATGGAATCCTAGAATGGCCCCTTACATTTCTGCAAAGCGTAAAGGTATTCATATTACAAATCTCGCTAGAACTGCTCGTTTTTTATCAGAAGCCTGTGATTTAGTTTTTGATGCAGCAAGTAGGGGAAAAAACTTCTTAATCGTCGGTACCAAAAATAAAGCATCGGATTCAGTAGCATCAGCTGCAATAAGGGCTCGGTCTCATTTTATTAATCAAAAATGGCTCGGTGGTATGTTAACGAATTGGTCCACTACGGAAACGAGACTTTATAAGTTCAGGGACTTAAGAGCAGAAGAAAAGATGGGGAAACTCAACCGTCTCCCCAAAAGAGATGCAGCAATGTTGAAGAGAAAATTATCTACCTTGCAAACATATCTCGGTGGGATCAAATATATGACGGGATTGCCTGATATTGTGATCATCGTTGATCAGCAAGAAGAATATACGGCTCTTCGAGAATGTGCCATTTTGGGGATTCCAACGATTTGTTTAATCGATACAAATTGTGACCCAGATCTTGCAGATCTTTCGATTCCAGCCAACGATGACGCTATAGCTTCAATTCGATTGATTCTTAACAAATTAGTATCTGCAATTTGTGAAGGTCGTTCTAGCTATATAAGAAATCGTTGATTAAGATTAAGAATAATAAAATTAGTTAATGTTAATTATTGGGCAACTCCATAGATTTATTGGATCGGTTACTTTTTTTTTGAATTTTCAAAAATAGATAAAAAAAAAAAGAACTGGGGATATTGATATATATTATGATGTTATGTGATTTCTTGGTATCCTAAATATATGATTAATGATTCAAGTTGGTGAGTTGAGAAAGAAATGGTTGAATCAAACTAATTCCTTTTTTGAAGTTCAATTTCTATCAGAGGACAATATGAATGTTATACCATGTTACATTAAAACACTCAAGGGGTTATACGATATATCGGGTGTAGAAGTAGGCCAACATTTCTATTGGCAAATAGGAGGTTTACAAATCCATGCCCAAGTACTTATCACTTCTTGGGTCGTAATTGCTATCTTGTTAGGTTCAGCCATCATAGCTGTTCGGAATCCACAAACCATTCCGACCGACGGTCAGAATTTCTTTGAATATGTCCTTGAATTTATTCGAGACTTGAGCAAAACCCAGATTGGAGAAGAATATGGACCTTGGGTTCCCTTTATTGGAACTATGTTCCTATTTATTTTTGTTTCTAATTGGTCAGGTGCCCTTTTACCTTGGAAAATCATACAGTTACCTCATGGGGAGTTAGCTGCGCCCACGAATGATATAAATACTACTGTTGCTTTAGCTTTACCCACGTCAGTGGCATATTTTTATGCAGGTCTTACCAAAAAAGGGTTGGGTTATTTCGAGAAATACATCAAACCAACTCCAATACTTTTACCAATTAACATCCTAGAAGATTTCACAAAACCCTTATCTCTTAGTTTTCGACTTTTCGGGAATATATTGGCTGATGAATTAGTAGTTGTTGTTCTTGTTTCTTTAGTCCCTTCAGTAGTTCCTATACCTGTCATGTTTCTTGGATTATTTACAAGTGGTATTCAAGCTCTTATTTTTGCAACGTTAGCCGCGGCTTATATAGGCGAATCCATGGAGGGTCATCATTGACTAGTTTTCAAAATAGTCTTTTTTTTTTTTAGCTTATCCCAATTCATGCATGGTTCAAGATAATCTGCTTGGTTGGAGAACATAATAGATATAAATACGTATGAATATATGACCTAGAGTCGTAGGAGAGAATATGAACGATATTACGGAATTGTAAAAAAAAAAGATGGGTTGGGGAGGTCACACTAGATGTATGTAATGTCTATAAGTCCAGCCACTTTTTGTGTGGGTTTCGAGGAATGATTCTATAATCCGATTCAATATAAAATGTGGCCAGTTTACGTTATGGAAGAAAGAAATGTATATGTAATATGTATATGTAATATTAGATATTCACTAGTTATATAGTCCTATCTATATATAAATAGAAGTCCTTATGCCTTACCTATATACTAACTAACTATATATATATCTAACTATATGCTATATATATGTAATATATATATATATATATATAGCAATATATATAGCAAAAAAAAAAAAAAAATATATATATATATATATATATGTATTGATATACATATTGATATCGTTATATTGATATATTGATATCGTTGATATCGATCATATTGATATCCATTGCATATATTGATGATTGCATATATTGATTTGATTGCAGTTTACTGCATTTAGATTAGATGGATTACAAGATAAGTCAAGTCCTTTCTTCTGTTTCATTTGTGATTGTGGATTGGATGAAAAAACAGATGAACTCAAGGATATAGAAGAGTAAAGAACGAAGGATGGAATGAAAGAATGGTTGGAAAGAAAGAAATGCAATAACTAGAGCCATATGTATATGGATTTACAAAAACTTCATCATGGGTAGAAACAAAAAACGAGATATCGAAGTAGTTCTGACGATTCAGTAATATTATCATTAGTTTTTAGTTACTCCGACCCAATAGATCTTAATGATCAAACTTAATGATAAAATTAAGTAATAATTCATTGGTTGATTGTATCATTAACCATTTCTTTTTTTTTTTTGGTGCGAGGAACTTACCATGAATCCACTGATTTCTGCCGCTTCCGTTATTGCTGCTGGATTGGCTGTAGGACTTGCTTCTATTGGACCCGGAGTTGGTCAAGGTACTGCTGCAGGCCAAGCTGTAGAGGGTATTGCGAGACAACCAGAAGCAGAGGGTAAAATACGAGGTACTTTATTGCTTAGTCTAGCTTTTATGGAAGCTTTAACAATTTATGGACTGGTTGTGGCATTAGCGCTTTTATTTGCGAATCCTTTTGTTTAATCCTAGAAATGTAAAAAAGTACCTTAGATTACATACTTATTTTACTTTTTTTCTTTATTAACTTGAAATTAAATTGTCGTTTGCTTCTTCGAATTATATCAACACTTTACTCCTATAATTACTTATTTGTTGAGACTACAGGAAGGACTGCTTTGAGGATGAGGAATTACCAGATCACTCGCTTTCTTCCTTCCCGTCCTTAGCTTAGTACAATGGAAACCTTTTTCCTTTTAGGAAACGTTTCCACAAACGATATATTTCACAATTGAAATGAGACCTAAGACCTAACCTAAATGAAATTACTAGATTTAATCTATTCCCATTAAAAAGGGGGAAATTCAATAAAAAAAAAAAGAAATTGATCAAAAAAGAAAGGGGCGAGCGAAGTAATAGAAAAAGAACTTTGTTCTTTGTCAGTCCTATCTATAAGAGGAAAGCATATGAAAAATGTAACCGATTCTTTCGTTTTCTCACGCCATTGGCCATCCGCCGGGGGTTTCGGGTTTAATACCGATATTTTAGCAACAAATCCAATAAATCTAAGTGTAGTGATTGGTGTATTGATTTTTTTTGGAAAGGGAGTGTGTGCGGGTTGTGTATTTCAAGAATAGGTTGGATCCATCCGGCTGCACTTTACTTTATTTATAGTTATTTATAGTTATAGTATATTTAGGATAAATAGGAAAAAAGGTGCACGATCTCGACGAATTACTTCTGAATAAATTTTAAAATCATATGTAAGAACCATAGCATTTCGTGACTTATTGGTAAATCAACTTTGA